TTCGACACAAGAAAAAAGGATTTTTCTACACCCCTTTCTTGTGTCGAAGACTAGGAAGACAAATAATCCCTCCTAGAATTTTTTCTTCCCCGCATTTATCCCCCGCTTCCTTATGTCTAGTATTTAGACAAAATTGACTTTCTTTCTATTTAGAATAGAAAACTATTGATACGTCTTATGGCAGTGAAATCTGGCAATAGTAACATAGTCACACTACTCCAATTAAAAAAAAAACTAAATCAAAATAAATGAAAGTCAAATACTCTTCTTCCAAATCTACATTACATACTCTTTTTCTACGAGATGCTGGGAATCCCTTGTACCACATAGTATGTAGATTTGGAAGAAGAGTATAAATAAGACAAGGGAGTTTTCATAATTTAATTTTTTGATCATAAATAATCGCCAACAAGAATTTGGTTCTTTTTACGTACTTGATATCGATAAATCCGCGAATCTAGAAATTCATTTCGGCCAATTGAACCTTCTCGAACTGTTTCTTTTTAAGAACCAAAAAGATTTGTGCCAAAATAACAGATGCCAAGAAGAACAAAAGTCCTTGGACACGTAATGGATCTTGAAGTACTATTTCTGCATCTCCCTGACCAAATCCGCCTACATTAGGATTACTCGTTAATGGTTGATCAAATTTGATAGATTCGCCCTCGGAAACAAGAAGTTCTGGTCCGGGAGGGACAATATCAACCACTTGACGGCCCTCCGACGCATCCGTTATGGTTATCTCATATCCGCCTTTTTCTTTTCGTATGATTTTGCTTACTATACCTGCTGCTGTAGCATTATAAACTGTATTGTTACTCTTGTTGCCGTCGGGATAAATCTGACCCCTTCCCCTGTTCCCGCCTACGTATATAGGATATTTTAAGAAGTGAACATCCTTCTTAGTAGCAGGGTCCGGGGAAAGAATAGGGAAGGTTATTTCACTATATTTTTTACCAGGGACAGGGCCTACCACAAGAATATTGTTTTTATTGGGGCGATAGCTCTGAAAAGACAAATTGCCAATCTTTTCTTTCATCTCGGGAGAAATACGCTCGGGAGGAGCTAATTCAAAACCCTCCGGTAAAATAAGAACAGCCCCCACGTTCAACCCCCCTTTTTTACCATTAGCAAGAACCTGTTTCAGTTGCATATCATAAGGAATTCGAACAACTGCTTCAAATACAGTATCAGGAAGTACCGCTTGTGGAACCTCAATTTCCACGGGCTTATTAGCTAAATGGCAATTGGCACATACAATACGCCCAGTTGCTTCTCGTGGATTTTCATAACCCTGCTGTGCAAAAATGGGATATGCACTTGAAATGGACGTCCGAGTTAAGATATATATCATGAGCGATAGGGAAATAGATCGAGTAATCTGTTTCTTTAGCCAAGAAAAAGCATTTCTAGTTTGCATGGTCCAATCATTGATCGCGAAAATTTCTACAATAAATTGGGTAGGTCGCTAGTATAGTTCCCTAGCCACGATTCTGCTATTTGCTGGAATAATCTAGGATGAATCTTCCCGATGGTTAGAAATAGGAAGAGTAAATACGATTTTCAATACTTTGCTTATGTAAAACTACAAAGTACCAAGCATTCTAATTGGATTAGATTAATATCAATGGATCCTTTATCAGTCATTCATTGAATGATAAATAACTACAAGTGACGGAGACAGACGATTTAAATAACGGAAAATCCAATATTTAAAAATTGTATCGAGAATGACTGGAAAGGTGGAAACAAGACCAGCTATAATTTGATCATTATGAACAAATCCAAAATCTTTATAGATAGAGCACATAATTAATTCCCAACCCTGGGGTGAATGAAATCCGATACATAAATCAGTTAATAAAAGAATAGAAAAAGCTTTTACTGTGTCACTTAAGTTATATAGGAATTCCTGAGCCCAAGAGTTAAGAATAACAAGTTTTTCATTACCCAAAATTGAATACGCGCTTAGAATAATAAAACAGATGGTATTTGTTGAGAAGTGCAAAATCGTATGGATACGATTCTCATTTTGTATCTTGATTAATTGGATCGTTTCTTTATGGATTCCTATTCCAAACTCTTCGAGATGTGTTTCCGAGTATTCCTTGATCATTTCGTCCAAGAAGAGGAGTTCCTCTAATTCTATGAATTTTTCTAGAAGACTCTTTTCTTGAATATTATTCAAGAAAATTTCGGATTGCCCAGTATTCCACCAATTAGTAACCCAAGATTCCAGACATTTATTAACTGAGAAAGAAATCCACCAGGGCAAAAATACTATAGATGCAAGATAGAAAAGAGGAGTGAATGCTTTCTTTTTTGCCATTTTTTCGTCTGTGAATTGTTAATCAACTCATTCGTACACTCTATGCGATCGAATATTTCTTACACACATGAGTTTTATACAAGGTATCGAACTTATGAATCTATTTTCTTTGTGATTTTGTAGTTAGTCTTTGAATCTATAAAGAATACATAAATAGGAGAAGAATTCACTTCGAATAAAGAAATTAAGAATATTGTTTACTAATATCTCAATTGGTCAAATTCAAAATCAAGTGTCTCCTTTCGATGAATGATCGAAAGAACCACTTTAAGTAATGAATATTATTCCGATTTTGAGACGAAAGAATTCCTTTGCTATCAAAATATCCAATATTTCGAAAAAATTTCACTGATTACCCATAGTCAGGAATAGAATAATTGAGGGAAAGATATTAGGATGATCAAAAAAAAAAATGACTGGCAAAGGATAAATTGGCTAGTTCTCATTATTTAATTAAGAAATCCAATTGTTGGTCATTAAAGAATACAAAAGAACGAATTTAAAATTTACAAGATACGATCTATCTAGATCTAAAGTGTCAATTTCAACAAATATTGAACTAAAAAAAATTCTTGCTTTCGAAATGGTTTGCCATCTGAGATGACTCTATTATTTCGATTTGTTATTTGTTATTGAATTGCGTGCGCATAAAGACCATAAAACGCATAAAGACCGTAAAAAGAGTTTCGTTTTATGGTTCTTTCATATACGTTTTCTTTAATTGAATGGACGTTCTGATTCTCAATTTATCAAAATACTTCAATTGGTACACGCAAGAAATAGGCTAATTCAGCAGCCTTTTGTTCAATTTCTCGTGGAGTCAAATTCTCATCAGTACGGGTCAACGGAATGGACCCCTGGCCTCGGATGTCCATATAAAGAACACGACGAGCATAAATACCCTCTTTAACTTCTATTCTAACGGACTGAATATCTTTTATAAGGAATCGGAGGAATATGCGACGATTTTTTCCCGGAAATCCCCAACGAAAAATACGGACTACTCCTTCCTTTCTATCGAATCGATCATAACCACTACCTACATTCCAGGAAATTGTGCACCACAAATAAGAACTGATAAAGAGACCCGCAATTCCGTAGAAAGACATCACAATTCCTTGTGGAAAAAAAATGATTTGCTGAGGCGGAAAAAAAGATAGCAAATTTCTACCAAGATAACTGGAAGTTCCAACTAATAAGAAGCCTAATGAACCTAAAAAAAGGATAAAGGCCCAGCAGAAATTACTTATTTTTCGAGACCCCGTTATAAGTTCTATCCATATATCGTCTGATCGCCAAGTCATACTTTACTCGATTGCATTTTATTGGAATTGAGATAATACCCCAGAGAATTTTGACTTTACTTTTTTGTTTCCGAAGTAACTCTCATCAACTAGCACTAGTTTGAGGTGAACTAGCACTAGTTTGATGTCAACCTTTAGGAGTAATTCATCAAATTGGTTAAATCTAAAATAATAACATACTCTTTATTTAATACGATTCCGCTATACAATACATATCGATATACATATAGATTCACCGACTACATTTCAGCCATTCCGAGATCCTGATCTATTTGAAAATTGCTAAAATTGATATATCCATATATCATGTTTCTGCGGGCATAAGAGTTTTTTTCCTTTATGTTCGGCAGAAATCACATGTTATACTATATTCCAATAAATAGATAGCCGTGTTATGATACAAGTCCACGTTTTCAAAAAAAAAATGGATGAGATTGGGTCTCGGCGGATCTAAACAATCTTGTTTTTTTGAACATGAAGAAATAAAGAAGCCATTGCAATTGCCGGAAAGACTAGGCCTACTAACGGCACAAAAATAGATGGAAGGTTCAAATTTGTCATAGAAGGGGTACCTCGATTTACTATTTGTATCTGTTATAGATAATATTTATTATTAATAGAATTTGAAGAATTTTAAATTCTTAGTATAGATCGAAGTATCTATATATCTAAATCTAACTGAGTACGTATAAGAAGAATAAGTGCAAAGAATGTAGAACTGTAGAACTAAATAAATGGACTTATTCATCTCCTACATGAGAAAGATATGTATGATAATAAACTTTATTATTTTTCTTCATTTCTTTGTCTTTTGTTCTTGTCTTCTAATTTTCTAAAAATAGATAAAGAGTTTTTTACCGATTATCGAAAGATTCGTTCGAATCCGACCCAACATTAATTTTTAGCTAAAATGGTTTTTCGGGAGATAGAGAAAGATACAAAACTCTATTATCTATATTTAAATTAAAAATTATATACCTAAGACAAGAACAAATTCGTTTTATTTTCCTAATTTCACGAAAGGAAGAACTCACTCTTGGTGATTAAGGGCTTCTCGATTCGTAATCAGGAATATAGGTCAAAAAAAGAGTTATCCTCAACTTTAGTTTTGATTCTTTCTACAATTCGATCTTCTATCACCAAAGAAAAGGCCATTATTATCTTATTTACTTTGAGTCCGATAAACTAACTACTTTTTGCTACAAACACAAAAAAATAATTGAACTTAGTGCTCTACTTGATTTTGCTTGACTTTTGATTCAAAGGAAAAAAGGCGTGGAGCTTAAATAACTCACTCAGAACGCTTTTTAAAATATTACGTGGTACAATTAGGTCGAATAAACCCTTCTGGAATAAGTATTCAGCTG